TTGTCAACAAAGTTGTTTCTTTTTTTATTTTTCTTCAAATCCAAAAAACTCTTCTTACTTCTACATAGGTCGTCGATTCAGCATTGGATAAAAATAAAAAGGGGAAATACCCATTTTTACAATAACAATAAGGGTTCAAAACCTATGAATAGGAGTGTTCTCTATCCATAAAATATTTATTTTGAACCATCTCTATATTAACATAGAAGGTGAAAGAGTACCGCGCTGCGTCTAGACTTCAAACAGTTTGCTTTAACCATATTCATATTAATGGCCACACATTATTGGTTGATAGAGAATCAAAAAAAAATTACCAATGGATCACGAAATGCTATGGTTCTTATCCATAATCTCTTAATTTATTCCGAAGTCATTCGTGAGATCGTGCACCTTTTTTTCTAGTTATAACGAAAAAGGTACAGCTGGTTGGATCCAGCATATTCTTGAAATAAACAACCCGCACACACTCCCTTTCCAAAAAAGATCAATACACCAAGCACTACACTTAGATTTATTAGATTTGTTGAAAAAATATCGGTATTAAACCCGAAACTCCCGGCGGATGGCCAATGGCCCAAAGAAACGAAAGAATCGGTTACATTTTTCATATGATCTCCTATAGACTAAATAGATAGACTAAAAAATCGAATAGAGTTCTTTTTGTATCACTTCGCCCCTCTTTTTTATTTTTTTCCTATTTTAAATAAAAAAAAAGTATTTGATTTATGTGAACTATCCCCCTTGTGTCAATCCTTTGGACTCCGAAGGGGAAGGATGAAAGGGAATGGGTATACTAATCTCTCATCCACAAATCAAACCTTCCCACAGGTTTTTTTGTCAACGAATAAGTAATTGTAGGAGTGAAACCTTAATAGAATTCGAAAAAGGAAAGAATTAGTTCAAGGCAAAAAAATAGGGATTTTTCATATTAAACAAAAGGATTCGCAAACAAAAGCGCTAATGCTACAACCAGTCCATAAATTGTTAAAGCTTCCATAAAAGCTAGACTAAGCAATAGAGTACCTCGTATTTTTCCCTCTGCCTCAGGCTGTCTGGCAATACCCTCTACAGCTTGACCTGCAGCAGTCCCTTGACCAACTCCGGGTCCAATAGAAGCAAGCCCTACAGCCAACCCAGCAGCAATAACGGAAGCGGCAGAAATAAGTGGATTCATGATAAGTTCCCTCGTACCAAAAAAAGAAATGGTTAATGATACAATCAACCACCGAATTATGACTTAATAATTCCGGCGCTAGCATTTCGAAGTAACTAAGAATTTCGAGTGAAATTATGAAGTAATAATATTAGTGAATAATTCGAACTATTTTTTTGAGTTTCTGTTTCTATCCACAGAGTCTTTGTGAATCCATACGACTTTCGATCTTTCATTTCTTGGTTCCGAACTCTTATTTTCGTCCACCCTTTTCTGAATTTCATCTGTTTATTTAGTCAATTCACAGTCACAGGGAGACGGAAAGGGAAAGGCTTGTATTGGTATTATAATCCCTGCCAAAATTCATAGGAGTCGGGTGGCAAATAAACTATCTCTTTAGTTCATATAGAATCAGTCAATAGCTAATATCACATATACGTGTCTTTCTTCCATAACGTAAACCAAGCATTCATCTTAGATTCAATCGGATTGGAGAATCCATTATCGAAATATCTACAAGAGTTTACTTATTTATAGTTTATAGCCATTCAATTACATATACCTACCCTCCCCAAACCAACCCATTTTGTAGGAATTAGGTTTTTGTGTAAATCCTTTTTTTTTTTCTTTCTTTTTCTTTATCATTATTCCAATGTATCCAATCTAAATGGACAAATTGGTTAGTCCAAATCATTGCATAGAAATATTATTATTTGATTCATCTAAGTTCATACAATTTGTTATTTATTATATTACTAGTTTCGTTTGGTCAATCGTTGAATAAAACAACTGAAATGGGAATCCTTTTTTTTATTTAAAATTTAATTCTTTTATTTAATATTAATATTTAATCACACGTCCTAAATACAGGCATTCATATTGAATATTCTAATTCTTTTTTTATTTGAATATTGAACTTGAACTATTGAATAATGAGATAGAAATCGAATATTTGTTGAGGAGAAGTATGATATTAAGTGGACGAAAGACAACTTTAGGAAAAAGATCTTTTCGATCTCTTTCCTTTTTTACACCTATCTAATATCGTAATTTTTTTGCTATTATTCTATATCGTATATGGTCTACTTGTATATTCCCTAAGTCCATTTTATTGAACCAAAGAAAAAGACCCGTTAGTTTGAAAAAACTATTTCAATGATGACCCTCCATGGATTCACCGATATAAGCCGCGGCTAAAGTTGCAAAAATAAGAGCTTGAATACCACTTGTAAATAATCCAAGGAACATAACAGGTATAGGAACCACTGAAGGTACTAAAGAAACTAGAACAACAACGACTAATTCATCAGCTAAGATATTCCCGAAAAGTCGAAAACTTAGCGATAGGGGCTTTGTAAAATCTTCTAAGATGTTAATGGGTAAAAGGATTGGAGTTGGTTGAATATATTTCCCGAAATAACCTAATCCTTTTTTTGTAAGACCCGCATAGAAATAAGCCACTGACGTGAGTAAAGCCAAAGCAACAGTAGTATTTATATCATTCGTGGGTGCGGCTAACTCGCCATGAGGTAATTGTATGATTTTCCAAGGTAAAAGAGCTCCCGACCAATTAGAAACAAAAATAAATAGAAACATAGTTCCAATAAAAGGAACCCAAGGGCCATATTCTTCTCCAATTTGCGTTTTACTAACATCTCGAATGAATTCAAGAACATATTCGAAGAAATTCTGACCGCCACTCGGAATGGTTTGCGGGTTCCGAACAGCTATGGCGGCCGAACCTAATAAGATAGCAATTACAACCCAAGAAGTAATAAGTACTTGGCCGTGGACTTGGAAACCCCCTATTTGCCAATAGAAATGCTGGCCTACTTCCACACCAGATACATCATATAACCCCTTTAGTGTGTTTGCTAGAACATTCATATTAATATTGCCCTCGGAAAAAAAAAATCGAACTTTAAATTTGATTCAACCATCTCTTTGCCTACTTGAATCGGATATTTTGAATACCAACTAATAGTACAATTTTGAATAATAACTAATCACACGGTCTGCCCAGTTTTTTTTATCTCTTTTTTGATTTTGATGAAATTCAGAAACAGTAGTCGAGTCCATAAATCTATATCTATAGGATTTTCGAAGTCAATTATTTATCTTATTATTAATCAAGGATTTCGTATATAGCTAGAACGACCCTCACAAATTGCAAACACTAATTTGTTAAGAATTAATCGGATTGAAGATATAGCGTCATCGTTAGCTGGAATCGAAAGATCTGCTAGATCGGGGTCACAATTTGTATCGATTAAACAAATTGTTGGAATTCCCAAAGTGATACACTCTCGTAGCGCCGTATAGTCTTCGTGCTGATCGACTATGATTACAATATCGGGTAACTCTGTCATATATTTAATCCCGCCCAGATATGTTTGCAAACGGGATAATTGTCTTTTCAACACAGCTGCATCTCTTTTTGGAAGACGGTTGAGTCTTCCAGTTTTTTGTTCCATTCGCAAGTCCCTGAACCTATGAAGTCTCGTTTCTGTAGTGGACCAATTCGTTAACATGCCGCCGAGCCACTTTTTATTAACATAATGACACCGGGCCTTTATTGCAGCCCATGCTACTGAATCAGCTGCTTTATTGTTGGTACCAACAATTAAGAATTGTTTTCCTCTACTTGCTGCATCAAAAACTAAATCACAAGCTTCTGATAAAAAACGAGCAGTCCGAATAAGATTTGTAATATGAATACCTTTACGCCTTGCAAAGATATAAGGTCCCATTTTAGGATTCCATTTCCTAGTACCATGGCCAAAATGAACTCCCGCCTCCATCATTTCTTCTAAATTTATGTTCCAATATCTTCTTGTCATTTCTCCCCCCGCCCCCCCTTTGCCTTAAAAAAAAAGAGAGGAGGAGCCTTGAACTGAAATATAAAATTGTTCCAACGGAACCTTCGGCTCTACCGTAGATTGGCTATAGATACATAATCCAAGCCATTATTCTTTTCTATTCATTAGTCTTTTTATTACTAAATCAAATGACTGCACCAAATCAAAGAAAAAAGAAAGTAGTGAAAGGAATGACTCCCTTCTTCCCCGAAAGCCTAGAAGTAAGCCATAACTCTTAACGATGCAAGGAACAGCTATCGTTTTGTTCCCAAGTCCAAGCACGGGATGAGACTTACCAACTGATCCTAATGGCTCTGGGTCAGGTCACGAACGGATAGGGTAATAATTCATTAGCAGAAAGAGGTCTACCACTATAAACGATAAACTAAACCAATGGAGCTACTTATAAATGAAAACCTATCAAAGCTTTTCGGCACGAACAATTCCTGTTGTAAGAAGTTCCGCTGACCTGGATGAAAGCGAAAAAGAATACCCATATTTATGTTTATGTCATTTGATGGATGCTTTTTTAAAGCAATTAAATGCTTTGGGAATTCTATATTCTATAAAAGGATCTTTCATCTGATAAATATATGGATTACAGAAAGAATGTCTCAATTTACGAAATCTATTTATAACTTTAGCATGATAGGGCTGTATTTTAGTATTATTAGAAGAAGACGAAACGGTAAGTTTATCCTGGGAATATGTCAGTTTATCCTGCAAAGTTTAAGTTTGATCATCGAAGTCTTTAGATAGAGAGAAGATCTGTTGTTTTTCAATCTCAGATAAATATTTAAACCAAGCCTTGTTCTCCATTTTTTTTTTTATCTATTCATTAGAGATACCCTATCATAATATGAAAACGAAGGTAGCTACACAAATTGGACGGTCATTTGTATGGTACATATTCTAATATATTATTTTTGAATTTTTGTAGTACTCTTGTCATGTATATGAGTATCACCGCCTCCAGCCATACCATGATTTATACACTCTCCAGCTTCGGATAAAGGAAAAACACTAATTCATTCTATATGTGTTCGACAGAGGGATATTTCAATCACCAGAATCACGCTAGATTACTAACTTATGTATACTGACCTACATAAAGTTGACCTCATAGCGGAGGCTTTTGTGGAAAGTTTTAGAGGTGTGTAAGCATAGGGCCAGGTATTACCCTATAGAGTCAATTAATAGATTAACTACTTTTACAAGTGAACTGGACAACTAAGGTGGATTAATAACATAAAACTATGAAATAATGGCTGTTTAGTCTCTACTTGATGTGGTCGGATTGAGAAAGCAAGAAGATAAGGTGTGTAGCCGGCATAACCATGGGCGTGCGATCTGATATCTCACTTCACGCTTCCAAGCAAGCCCACTCCGCCCAATATCAAGCAAACGTCATCCCAAAAAGACCTCTCTAAAGTAGGTCCAGGCCCAGAAAAGCAGTCCAATCGTTTGGCTTTGGCCTTGGTTGGTATCCAAGGAACATCACGTGGATGCGCGGGTGGCTTCCTCAGTAAGCCTGGTCAAGTCCAGCTCATCAACAACATCTTCTTCCTCCCTTTCGGTCGTTCCCACAGGTAACTCTAACACAGCGCCATCTCATGGAAAACAACCAGCTCCTTTTTCAGAATCCAAGCTTCCCCTTCCCTTCCTTCGCTCCCCCCATTTCTTTTACTGGTTTATGGAAAAAGGAAACCATAAATGCAGGTTATTTATATATAAATCTCCGTTGACAATAATGTTCTTGATTTGAATTTGTGGTACTTGTTGGCAATTAAATGATGTTTCTTACATCTGAGGTATCCTAAATGCGAGCTAGATATGCTGACTGATTTCTGGTCTGTCTCATGATCACTATTCAGAAGAAGGAGAGAAAAATGCAAATTTTTCTCATAATGTCACGAACAAGGAAAAGGTTATTGCAAAATTATAGCTCAGAAAGGAGCACGTAACTAAAAAACTCTCCTTATCCAGAAAGCGTAAGGGCTTTAACTTAATTTAGTCCATACTAAGTGTGTAAGGTGAGTGTCGAGCTGGCCGGATCTGTAAGACGTCATCCCGGAGAGGTGCGAGGAGGTTTATTTCTTTTTAGGAGGAGAGAGAGAGGGAAAAAGGGCCTGTAGAGAGGAATAGTGTAGAGGGAGTAGTGGGTGTACTGGCTTGGGGTAGGAAAGGGCTATGCTGTCGAATGACGATTGGCCGAGGGGACTTCCATCATGTAGCTGGGTACAAATAAGCCGGGTAAAGACGAGTAGGCAGGGCGTTAGGCTAGTGCCAGTGGGGGACGTAAACGAGGACAGATCACATGGTTTTGTCCTGGTCAGCTTTGAGCTGTCGAGTGACGATTGCTCTATCTCTTAAGAAAGAAGAGTACTCTCTGACGGATTCGCGCTATTATTGCTCCCTATTCTTGAAGGAGTGATCGGGATTAAGCCGCGTGGCGATACCCGCGAAAAAGAAAGTCCTATTCGCTCTTTGCTTGGGGGTGGGCCTTTCCTTTCGTACTCAAATCCGTACGGGGAAGGGCAATTATTCAGCAAAATCTAGTGGATGGGGTTCCATATTCATGAAAAGCCAGGTTTGAACCATGTTACGGAACCAAGACAAGAATTATTACTAATAATAAGATAATAAGAAGGGGCCTTAAGCATAATAAGAAAGGGTTAAGGGCCTCCAACGCCTATAAATAGAAGCTTCTTTCTCTATTTGGAAAACCAAAGGGAGATGGATCCAGCTACTGTATCAAGACTTTATCAAATAGAGCAAGAAATCCAACGCGTGGCGAACGCCAAGCTCCAGCAGGAGCAACTTATGGGTCTCTTCTGGGAGCACATGCCTCCCATAGATCCTGAAGAAATTGGGAGAAGGATGCTAGCAATTCGGGATAGCATTCGTGAGCTTGATGAAAGGAAGAGGGAGCTGCTTGAAGAAAGGGATGCGCTCATTGTGCAGGGGGCCCAGAACAACCGTAGGGGAAATCGAAACTAGAAGATCTATAAGATTTAAATAAGTAGTCCTGCATGGCTTTCTTTGTTATTTTTCATATTGTTCTACGTCTTTAATATGTTTTTAGTTAAGTTTCTAATGTAGTGTTTAGTTGTTTCGCTGCTTTGTTTGCGTGTGCGTGTACTTCCCATGTATGTAACGGCTATTAATTAATTAATTATTAATGAATAAAAAGTTCTCGGCTTCCATGCCTCGCAGACTTTTAAGATAAATTCCCTTTTCTTTCTCAAGCTATCGATTGAACTCTTTACTAGAAGCTCCCTTTCTAGCCAAGTGAGTGGATTAATCGTGTAATACTAATCTTAGCATACCAAGGGGCTGCCTGAGCTACTTAGGCAAGAACCGAGCTAACCTTATCGCACCGAGTCAGTACCAACAAACCAAGATAAGCATGAATACAAGCACAAAGAGTTTTCAGTGCTCTGCTCCTCCGTTTTATTTTGCGGTACCTTGTACCTTTGACAGCAGGATAGGATATCAGTAAAAGGGATACGAGTTCCTCTACCAACCCAGACTCTATCGAATCGGAAGCAGTGCACACTTTAGCTTCCGATACTATTGTTCCTTCTTCTTCTTCAATGACAGGGCATGGGCAAAAGAAAAGGGGAAGGGCTAGTTACGTGCTATTATTTAAATCTTTGGCATGTAAAATAGTCAATGGGTTCCGAAGGACAATTACAACTTAAATTCTGCGGCCACATATCTGTATATAAAACAGGACTTTCCGGTCCTTTGTAGGATCCCCCCCCCCCGTTCGCCTTCGAGGGTTACGTCTTTTTTCGTGTGCACCCGCTGCGATTGACCGTTGGTGTAGTCTTCTGTACTCAAGCGTTTTAGCTTTCTTCGCCAGCGTCTTATGTAGCGGTCGGTCTTATAAAGTTCGCTAAGCTTCGCTTCCCTCCCCCCTTCCCTTATTAAGTATTAAGTGGAAAATAGTAAGTATTAAATTAAGGATTAAGTGGAAAATAGTAGTCGGCATTCTGTTCTTTATATTATAGTCGTAAGGGGCTTCCTCAGAAAAAAAAGTAAGGAAGGAGGCATTCGAAAGGACGACCACTATATCTCATAAGGCATTGTGGTGTAAAACCGACGACTACATGGCTCTATACACCAAGTCATGAGCTATATCGAAGCCAAGCCGCCGTCTATAGGCAAAGCGACGAAAGCCTGACGAAGGCCTATGCTACAGTAAAAAGTACGTTAAGGTTACAAAGTAACACTTAGCCGTATACAAATACAAAGGGAAAGGCGTAAGTACGGAATAACGTCAGCTGTGGATATAGACTAGACGGAGTCTTAAACTACGGACCGAGACTACACTAAGGAACAAGGAAGCTTGACTGAGCAAAGAAGTAAAGGAACGAAGCTGCTTCTCTACTAGTCCCCCGAAGGGCGAAAAAGGGCTTGTAATTTCATTTTTTTCTATTAAGAGAGAGGGGGCTTCAAGTTCTTAGGAAGAGCCGTACGAGGCAGCTCACGTACGGTTCTCGGGAGACGAGCCCCAGCACGGGGGCACTTATATAATAGCCAGTCATCAATTGGAAGCGGGCAAGATGGTGATAAATTGCGATTGGTCTAAACCTTTGCCTAACCACTTATTGCGACCTGCCCATACATACTAAGACCTTGTTCACACAGCGAAGAAAGGCCGAATGGAAGGAAGGGGGCAGTCAGCTGGCTGTTTCTTGGCCGCGCCCCCCTGCTTATAGATACGAGATACTTGCTAAATTTTAAAATAGGGAATTGCATACCATTAGTCGATATACGTATAGGAACATGGGGTACATGATATTGAATGTCATCCAGCTCGAGCCGCAAGAACTTTTACTAAAATAATGAAGTGAAACCCTTCTTAGAAAGAAGTAAATCCTATAAATCATTGTTATGATATATCGTGGAAATTCTGTGAAAGGGAAGAATCAACAAATTTTCTCTGGTGAAACAAAATATCTCTCATTTTCGCCTCGAATAGATTCTTTTTTTTTGTTTTCAAAGGAATCTTATTATGTTGTTTTGAAGGGTGCACTAATCCTTTGAACCCGGTCCCGACAGGTATCATCCCCCCCAAAACAACGTTCTCTTTCAGACCTTTCAACCAATCGATACGCCCCCGGAGAGCTGCCTTTGCTAAAACTCGAGCAGTTTCTTGAAAACTTGCTTCAGATATGAAACTTTGGGTATTGAGAGATGCTCTTGTTATTCCCAATAAGATGGCTCGGTAACAGATCGCTTCTTCCAAAGCGCGTCCCGTTCGTTCTGCTCGTAACAATCCGATTAGTTCTCCGGGTGAAAAAACATTAGACATTCTGTCTTCTGAAACCAATACTTTTGATGTTATTTGCCGTACAATAATTTCTATATGCCTATTATGAATCTGCACCCCCTGGGATCGATAAACCTTTTGGATCTTATTGACCAAAGAGATACGACTTTGCACTATAGTTAGCTCAGCACTAATGAAGAATCCCCAAGGAATTCCAAGAATTCTTGTTATACATTCGTTCCAACCCTCAATCCTCTTTTCTAGATTCATCGATATTGAATCGGTCGAGCGCACTTCTAACACTTGTTCCACTTTTGGAAGACCCTGCGTTATGTCCCCAGATCTCGACTTTTCATATATAAATGTAACTAATGTATCTCCTTCATAAAGGATTTCCCCATAATGGCCATGAACGGTTGCTCCCGGGGTGGCCAAATAAGGCTTAGCTGATCGTATTACTACGGAATCGGCTTGAACAAAGATAACTTGACCCGATTTTAGATGGGGTCCGTTTTTGGCTATACACACATTTTCACAAATAAACTGTCCAAGGCTAATTATTGTAGACGTCTCTTCACAATAATTGTGATGGAGAAAATACCAATTCAAATTGAATGGATTGAAAAGAATCTTACTGCATGCGTCGGGATTATAAAATTTCCCACTTTCACTTTCATCCATTGAATAATATTTAATTATTTGAAAAGT